ACTTTTTAGTTAAGTATCATTTATCCACATAAACTTGATTAGTAATTAGTTAGTTAATGCTTGCCGGATATACGAATTAATGCTTGTTAGACATGTATTCAACTGTATTTATATACTAAACACCCTTAATCAAACCCCCCCTTCCCCCCAACCTAAATCCTCCACTTCTTGACAAACCCCAAAAGCAAGAAATATAGTCTAGGTTTCTCCACCATTCTAGTAATTTATCAAACAAGACTTCAAATTTAGTATTAGAAAAATTTTTATACATACACCTTTCATATACCATTAACTCGTTATCTAGTCACCTTTTAAATATATGGCCACATGAATATTTAGCTTATGTAGCTTATTAATAAAGCAAAGCACTGAAAATGCTTAGATGGATAGTATTATCCCATAAACAAAAAGGTTTGGTCCTGGCCTTATAATTAGTTAGAGGTAAAATTACACATGCAAAAATCCGTAAACCAGTGTCAAATCCCCTAAAACTTCACTATTAAGCTTAGGGAGAGGGCATCAAGCACATATATATAGCTAAAGACGTCTTGCCTAGCCACGCCCCCACGGGACTCAGCAGTGATAAAAATTAAGCAATGAACGAAAGTTTGACTAAGTTATACCTCTCAAGGGTTGGTAAATTTCGTGCCAGCCACCGCGGTCATACGATTAACCCAAATTAATTATTATACGGCGTAAAACGTGTCCATAGGAAAATATAAATAGAATTAAAAACCAACCAATATGTGAAAATTCATCGTTGGGACTAAACTCAATAACGAAAGTAATTCTAATTAACTTAATACACGATAGCTAAGATCCAAACTGGGATTAGATACCCCACTATGCTTAGCCCTAAACTTCAACGATTAAATAACGAAATCGTTTGCCTGAGAACTACTGGCCATCGCTTAAAACTCAAAGGACTTGGCGGTACTTTATATCCATCTAGAGGAGCCTGTTCTATAATCGATAAACCCCGTTATACCTCACCATCCCTTGCTAATTCAGCCTATATACCGCCATCTTCAGCAAACCTTAAAAAGGAATAAAAGTAAGCAAGAGAATCACCATAAAAACGTTAGGTCAAGGTGTAGCTTATGAGATGGGAAGTAATGGGCTACATTTTCTTAAAAAGAACATTACGATACCCTTATTGAAACATAAGGACAAAGGAGGATTTAGTAGTAAATTAAGAATAGAGAGCTTAATTGAATAGCGCAATGAAGTACGTACACACCGCCCGTCACCCTCCTCAAATTAAATGATTACAAACATAAATACATAATTCAGTAAACAAGTTTATGAGAGGAGATAAGTCGTAACAAGGTAAGCATACTGGAAAGTGTGCTTGGAATAACCACAGCGTAGCTTAATTATCATAAAGCATCTGGTCTACACCCAGAAGATTCCAAAAACAATGGACGCTTTGAGCAATTATTCAGCCCTAAATTTATACAAACACAACTATTTTAATTAATAAATTAAAACATTTACTAAAAGAAGTATTGGAGAAAGAAACTTTTTATAGGAGCTATAGAGATCAGTACCGCAAGGGAAGAATAAAACAAAAACTTAAGCACAAACAAGCAAAGATTAAACCTTGTACCTTTTGCATAATGAATTAACTAGAAACCCCCTAGCGAAGAGAACTTCAGCTAGAAACCCCGAAACCAAACGAGCTACCTAAAAGCAATTATAAGAATGCACCCGTCTATGTAGCAAAATAGTGGGATGACTTTTAGGTAGAGGCGAAAAACCTAACGAGCTTGGTGATAGCTGGTTGCCCAAAAATGAATCTAAGTTCAACTTTAAGTTTACCAATAAGAATATAAAATCTAAATGTAAACTTAAAATATAGCCTAAAGAGGGACAGCTCTTTAGGAATGGAAAAACCCTTAAATAGTGAATAAGCCCTAATATATTTATACCATAGTTGGCCTAAAAGCAGCCACCAATAAAGAAAGCGTTCAAGCTCAACATTCAAAACATAATAATACCAAAAACAATAAAGCGAATTCCTATATTTTTAATTGGGCTAATCTATTCACATATAGATGAAATAATGTTAATATGAGTAACGAGAATTCAATTCTCCATGCACAAAACTATAACAACCCGGATAACCATTGTTAGTTAACAATTATAAGGTGATTACCCTATTCATAAAATCCACCTACCACAACATGTTAATCCGACACAGGGGTGCACAATGGAAAGATTAAAAGAAATAAAAGGAACTCGGCAAACACGAACCCCGCCTGTTTACCAAAAACATCACCTCTAGCATATCAAGTATTAGAGGCACTGCCTGCCCAGTGACTAACGTTAAACGGCCGCGGTATCCTGACCGTGCAAAGGTAGCATAATCACTTGTTCCTTAATTAGGGACTAGAATGAATGGCTTGACGAGGGTTCAACTGTCTCTTATTTCCAATCAGTGAAATTGACCTTCCCGTGAAGAGGCGGGAATACAAAAATAAGACGAGAAGACCCTATGGAGCTTTAATTACTAACTTAATTTTTTAAACAAATATACCTACTGGACTAAAAAACACAAAAACTTAAGTTAAAATTTCGGTTGGGGTGACCTCGGAGAATAAAAAAACCTCCGAATGATTTTAGCCAAGACACACAAGTCTAAGCATTCTAAATCTAATTGACCCAAAACCTCTTTTGATCAACGGACCCAGTTACCCTAGGGATAACAGCGCAATCCTATTCAAGAGTCCATATCGACAATTAGGGTTTACGACCTCGATGTTGGATCAGGACATCCCAATGGTGTAGAAGCTATTAATGGTTCGTTTGTTCAACGATTAAAGTCCTACGTGATCTGAGTTCAGACCGGAGCAATCCAGGTCGGTTTCTATCTATTCACGATTTCTCCCAGTACGAAAGGATAAGAGAAATGGAGCCTCCTTACAACAAGAGCTCCTAAACTAATTAATGAAGTAATCTCAACATTGTAAGTTCGTAAAACAAACGCCTTAGACACAAGGCATATTAGGGTGGCAGAGTCAGGAAATTGCGTAAGATTTAAAACCTTGTTACCAGAGGTTCAAATCCTCTCCCTAATAGTGTATTTGTTAAATATCCTAACCCTACTAATCCCTATTCTGATTGCTATAGCATTCTTAACACTAGTAGAACGTAAAATTTTAGGCTATATACAATTACGAAAAGGACCAAACATCGTAGGACCCTATGGCATCTTACAACCATTCGCAGATGCAATAAAACTATTTATCAAAGAACCCCTACGCCCCCTAGCAACATCAACATCCCTATTTATTATTGCCCCAACACTATCCCTAACTTTAGCTTTTAGCCTATGAATCCCAATACCAATACCCCACCCATTAGTAAACCTAAACCTAGGAGTATTATTTATTCTAGCCGCATCTAGTTTATCAGTATACTCTATTTTATGATCCGGATGAGCCTCCAACTCAAAATACTCAATATTTGGAGCCCTACGAGCAGTCGCCCAAACAATCTCTTACGAAGTTACTATAGCAATCATCTTATTATCTGTACTTTTAATAAACGGATCATTCTCCCTCCACTCATTAATATTAACCCAAGAACCCCTATGACTAATTATTCCAACCTGACCTTTAGGAATAATATGATATATTTCAACCTTAGCAGAAACAAACCGAGCCCCATTTGACCTAACAGAGGGAGAATCAGAACTAGTATCAGGATTTAATGTAGAATATGCTGCAGGACCATTTGCCCTATTCTTCATAGCCGAGTACACTAATATCATCTTAATAAACGCCCTATCAACAATTGTATTCCTAGGCCCATTCAACGACCCAAACAACCCAGAAATATTCACAATAAACTTTATAATTAAAACACTAATACTCACCACTCTATTTTTATGAGTACGAGCATCATACCCACGATTCCGATACGATCAACTAATACATCTACTATGAAAAAACTTCCTCCCACTAACACTAGCCCTATGTATATGACATATCTCAATCCCAATCTTCATAGCAAGCATCCCCCCATACACCTAGAAATATGTCTGATAAAAGAGTTACTTTGATAGAGTAAATTATAGAGGTTTAAACCCTCTTATTTCTAGGATAATAGGAATTGAACCTATACCTAAGAATTCAAAATTCTACGTGCTACCTAATACACCCTATCCTAAAAATAGTAAGGTCAGCTAATTAAGCTATTGGGCCCATACCCCGAAAATGTTGGTTTAAATCCTTCCCGTACTAATTAACCCAATCACACTTCTCATTATCTACTTCACAATCTTCTCAGGACCAATAGTCACTATACTAAGCACCAATCTATTCCTTATGTGAATTGGACTTGAAATAAACCTACTAGCTATTATCCCAATAATAATAAAAAATACAAATCCACGATCAACAGAAGCAGCAACAAAATACTTCCTAACACAAGCTACAGCTTCAATAATTTTCCTACTATCAATTATCCTAAATTATAAACAACTAGGAATGTGAACACTACAACCACAAACAAACAACCACATTATTACACTAATATTTATCTCCCTAGCAATAAAAATAGGAATCGCACCATTCCACTCATGACTCCCAGAAGTAACCCAAGGAATTCCAATCCAAATTGGCATAATTCTTCTCACATGACAAAAAATAGCCCCAATATCAATTTTATTCCAAATCTATGAAATAACAAATCCAACAATCCTAATACTATCAGCCATCCTATCAGTACTAATCGGAGCATGAAACGGACTCAACCAAACACAAACACGAAAAATCATAGCCTACTCATCTATCAGCCACATAGGATGAATAATCGCCGTACTACCATTCAACCCATCCCTTACTATATTAAACCTACTAATTTACATCAGCTTAACACTACCAATATTCATAATCCTAAAAATCAATTCGTCCACCAACATCAACTCCATATCACTCATGTGAAATAAAACACCAATAGCACTACCAACAATCTCTTTAATCCTATTATCCACAGGAGGACTGCCACCACTAACAGGATTCTTACCAAAATGAATCATTATCACTGAACTACTAAAAAACAATAATATTATTCTAGCCACACTAATAGCAATAATAGCCCTAATCAATCTATTCTTCTATACACGCCTAATTTACTCCACAACACTAACTACATTTCCAACAAACAACAATTCTAAAATATCACTACAACATACCAACCATAAAAACAATCTCGTCCTACCATCCCTAACAATCCTAAGTACCCTAACTCTACCACTATCACCTCTACTAATTACATAAAGGAGTTTAGGATAAAAAGTCCAAGAGCCTTCAAAGCTCTAAGTAAACCAAAAAGTTTAACTCCTGAATAAGGATTGTAAGACCACATCTTACATCTAATGAATGCAAATCAATTGCTTTAATTAAGCTAAATCCTCATCTAGATTGATAGGAATTAAACCTACGAACTTTTAGTTAACAGCTAAACACCCTAAACTGGCTTCAATCTACTTCTCCCGCCTATCAGAAAGGGGGCGGGAGAAGCCTTAGTAGAGTAGTTTTCTACACCTTCGAATTTGCAATTCGACATGAATATCACCTTAAGGCTTGGTAAAAAGAGGTTCACCCTCTGTCTTTAGATTTACAGTCTAATGCCTAAACTCAGCCATCTTACCTATGTTCATTAATCGTTGATTATTCTCCACCAACCACAAAGACATCGGAACACTATATCTACTATTCGGAGCCTGAGCAGGAATAGTAGGTACAGCCCTAAGCATTCTAATCCGAGCAGAACTAGGTCAACCAGGAGCCCTACTAGGTGACGACCAAATCTATAATGTAATTGTAACTGCCCATGCATTCGTTATAATTTTCTTCATAGTAATACCTATAATAATTGGGGGCTTTGGGAATTGACTAGTCCCCTTAATAATTGGAGCTCCAGATATAGCATTCCCACGAATAAATAACATAAGCTTTTGACTTCTACCACCCTCATTCCTTCTATTACTAGCCTCATCTATAGTAGAAGCAGGAGCTGGTACAGGTTGAACAGTTTACCCTCCTCTAGCTGGTAATCTAGCACATGCCGGAGCATCAGTAGACCTCACTATTTTTTCCTTACACTTAGCAGGAGTATCTTCAATTCTAGGGGCTATTAACTTTATCACAACTATTATTAATATAAAACCCCCAGCCATGACACAATACCAAACACCACTATTCGTATGATCCGTCCTTATCACAGCCGTCCTACTATTACTTTCCCTCCCAGTCTTAGCTGCAGGAATTACTATACTACTAACAGACCGTAATTTAAATACAACCTTCTTCGACCCTGCTGGAGGAGGAGACCCAATTCTATATCAACATCTATTTTGATTCTTTGGTCATCCTGAGGTTTATATTCTTATTCTACCAGGATTTGGAATTATCTCTCATATTGTAACATACTACTCAGGTAAAAAAGAACCGTTTGGTTACATAGGTATAGTGTGGGCTATGATATCAATCGGATTCCTAGGATTTATTGTATGAGCCCACCACATATTCACAGTAGGCTTAGATGTTGACACACGAGCCTACTTCACATCCGCTACCATAATTATTGCCATTCCAACAGGAGTAAAAGTATTCAGTTGACTAGCTACTCTCCATGGGGGAAATATTAAATGATCCCCAGCAATACTATGAGCCCTAGGGTTTATTTTCCTATTTACAGTAGGGGGCCTAACCGGAATTGTACTATCAAACTCTTCTCTTGACATTGTACTTCATGACACATATTATGTTGTAGCCCACTTCCACTATGTACTTTCTATAGGAGCTGTCTTTGCTATTATAGCAGGATTCGTTCACTGATTCCCACTATTTACAGGCTATACTATTAATGATATATGAGCTAAAACTCACTTTGCTATTATATTTGTAGGAGTAAACCTAACCTTTTTCCCACAACATTTCCTAGGTTTATCCGGAATACCACGACGATACTCTGATTACCCAGACGCCTACACCACATGAAACACAGTCTCTTCCATAGGATCATTCATCTCACTAACAGCTGTATTAGTAATAATCTTTATAATCTGAGAAGCTTTCGCCTCTAAACGTGAAGTCCTATCAGTAGAATATTCATCAACAAACCTAGAATGACTACACGGCTGCCCACCACCTTATCACACATTCGAAGAGCCTACATACGTAAAAGTAAAATAAGAAAGGAAGGATTCGAACCCCCTTAAACTGGTTTCAAGCCAATCTCATAACCTCTATGTCTTTCTCAATGAGATATTAGTAAAACAATTACATAACTTTGTCAAAGTTAAATTATAGAGTCATATCTATATATCTTATATGGCTTATCCATTTCAACTAGGCTTACAAGACGCCACATCACCTATTATAGAAGAACTAACAAACTTCCATGACCACACTCTAATAATTGTCTTCTTAATTAGCTCCTTAGTATTATATATTATCACACTAATATTAACTACAAAACTAACTCATACAAGCACAATAGATGCTCAAGAAGTAGAAACAATCTGAACTATCCTTCCAGCTGTAATCTTAATCCTCATCGCACTCCCATCTCTTCGAATTCTTTACATAATAGACGAAATCAACAACCCTGTACTAACAGTAAAAACCATAGGCCATCAATGATATTGAAGTTATGAATATACAGACTACGAAGATCTATGCTTTGACTCATACATAGTTCCAACAAACGACCTAAAACCAGGTGAACTTCGCTTACTAGAAGTAGACAACCGAGTTGTACTACCAATAGAACTGCCAATCCGTATGCTAATCTCATCAGAAGACGTACTCCACTCATGAGCCGTTCCTTCCCTAGGCTTAAAAACAGATGCTATCCCAGGTCGACTTAACCAAGCCACAATCTCATCTAACCGACCAGGGCTATTCTACGGCCAATGTTCTGAAATTTGTGGATCAAATCACAGTTTTATACCTATTGTCCTTGAAATAGTACCACTAAAACACTTTGAAAACTGATCTGCATCAATAATCTAACCTCACTATGAAGCTTAAAGCGTTAACCTTTTAAGTTAAAGTCAGAAAATAATATTTTCCATAGTGATTATGCCACAACTAGATACATCTACATGATTTATTACTATTTTATCCTCCACAATTACCTTATTCGCACTAATACAATTAAAAATCTCAATACTGAACTTCCCTCTAAACCCTTCAATTAAATCCACCGAATTAATAAAAACAGACAACCCATGAGAACTAAAATGAACGAAAATCTATTCGCCTCTTTCATTACTCCCACAATAATAGGCCTCCCAATTGTTGTATTCATCATCATACTACCATCAATCCTACTTTCCTCCTCCAAACGTCTAGTCACAAATCGCTATTTCTCATTCTTACATTGACTAGTTAAACTTATTACCAAACAAATAATACTCATTCACACCCCAAAAGGACGTACATGATCACTAATATTAGTCTCCCTAATAATATTCATTGGATCTACTAACCTATTAGGACTTCTACCACATACATTTACCCCTACAACACAATTATCAATAAACCTTGGAATAGCTATCCCACTATGAGCTGGGGCTGTAATCCTAGGATTCCGTCACAAACTAAAATCTTCATTAGCCCACTTCCTACCACAAGGAACCCCTATTTCTTTAATCCCTATACTCATTATCATCGAAACAATCAGCCTATTTATCCAACCCATAGCCCTAGCAGTACGACTCACAGCCAACATTACAGCCGGACATCTCCTTATTCACCTAATCGGAGGTGCGACACTAGTATTAATAAGCATTAGCCCACCTACTGCCTCCATTACCTTTATTATTCTAGCCCTTCTAACTATTCTAGAATTTGCCGTTGCCCTAATCCAAGCATATGTTTTCACACTATTAGTAAGCCTGTACCTACATGACAATACATAATGACCCACCAAACCCATGCCTATCACATAGTGAATCCAAGCCCATGACCACTTACAGGAGCATTCTCTGCCCTACTCCTTACATCAGGCCTAGTGATGTGGTTCCATTACAACTCATACACCCTAATAACTATTGGCTTATTAGCAAACACTCTTACTATGTACCAATGATGACGAGACGTGGTGCGAGAAGGAACATATCAAGGCCATCACACACCAATCGTACAAAAAGGACTACGCTACGGAATAATCCTATTCATTGTATCAGAAGTATTCTTCTTTGCAGGGTTCTTCTGAGCCTTTTATCACTCTAGCCTTGCACCAACCCATGACCTAGGAGGCTGCTGACCCCCCACAGGAATCACCCCTCTTAATCCACTTGAAGTCCCCCTATTAAACACATCCGTACTACTAGCATCCGGAGTTTCTATCACATGGGCCCATCACAGCCTAATAGAAGGAAAACGAAACAACATAAACCAAGCCTTACTTATCACAATCATGCTTGGAGTCTACTTCACAATTCTTCAAGCCATAGAATATTTTGAAACCCCATTTTCCATTTCAGACGGAATCTATGGATCTACATTCTTCATAGCAACTGGATTCCACGGACTCCACGTAATTATTGGATCTACATTCCTAATAGTATGCCTACTACGACAACTTAAATATCACTTCACATCCAAGCACCACTTTGGCTTCGAAGCAGCAGCATGATATTGACACTTCGTAGACGTAGTGTGACTTTTCCTATACGTGTCTATTTATTGATGAGGATCCTACTTTCTTAGTATAATCAGTACAACTGACTTCCAATCAGTTAGATCTAGACATAACCTAGAAGATAGTAATAAATATACTTATAGTCCTATCAGTAAATATCATTTTATCCACATGTTTAATTATAATTGCCTTTTGACTCCCTCAACTTAATCTCTACACCGAAAAAGCAAACCCTTATGAATGTGGGTTTGATCCTATAAGCTCAGCTCGTCTCCCATTTTCCATAAAATTTTTCCTAGTAGCAATTACCTTCTTACTATTTGATTTAGAAATCGCACTGTTACTTCCACTACCATGAGCCATCCAAATATACAATATCAACACAATAATACTAACAGCCTTCATCCTAGTCTCCGTTTTAGCCCTAGGGTTAGCCTATGAATGAACACAAAAAGGACTAGAATGAACCGAATAAACTGGTAATTAGTTTAACTAAAACAAATGATTTCGACTCATTAAATTATGACACATGTCATAATTACCAAAAATGCCATCTGTAACCCTCAATATCATACTAGCATATATTTTTTCACTCCTAGGAACCCTCATATTCCGCTCACACCTTATATCAACACTACTATGTCTAGAAGGTATAATATTATCACTATTCATCATAACCACAATTACCTCCCTCAACTCCCATTCAATAATAATATATCCAATCCCTATCGTCATTCTGGTATTCGCCGCATGTGAAGCAGCTATCGGCCTAGCCCTACTAGCAAAAGTATCAAACTCCTATGGGACAGACTACGTCCAAAATCTTAACCTACTACAATGTTAAAAATTATTTTCCCCTCTATCATGCTACTACCACTAACCTGACTATCAAACAATAAAAACATATGGGTCAACGTAACTTCTTATAGCTTTATAATCAGCTTACTCTCAGTCATGTTTCTATGACAAAACGATATAAACACCTTAAACTTCTCACTACTATTTTCAACCGATTCACTATCATCCCCCCTCATCATTCTAACCACATGACTGCTACCACTAATACTACTAGCCAGTCAAAATCACATGAAAAAAGAAACAGAACAAAACAAAAAAATCTACGTTTCAATATTAGTACTTCTACAAATCCTTTTAATTATAACATTCTCTGCAAATGAACTAATAATATTTTACATTTTATTCGAAGCAACCCTAATTCCTACTCTCATCATCATTACTCGATGAGGTAATCAAACAGAACGATTAAACGCAGGACTTTACTTTTTATTCTACACCCTAATTGGATCTATCCCACTACTAATTGCCCTCATCTACATTCAAAACTTAATAGGAACATTAAATTTCTTACTATTCCCTCTCACATTCATACCACTAGACCAAACATGATCTAACAACATTCTATGATTAGCATGTATAATAGCATTTCTAATCAAAATACCAATGTACGGAGTACACTTATGACTTCCCAAAGCACATGTTGAAGCCCCTATTGCAGGATCAATAATCCTAGCAGCCATCTTACTAAAACTAGGAGGTTACGGCATAATACGAATTTCAATAATCCTAGACCCAATAACCAAAACCATAGCCTACCCATTCATCATTCTATCCCTATGAGGCATAATCATAACAAGCTCCATTTGCCTACGACAAACAGATCTAAAATCTCTAATCGCTTACTCTTCAGTCAGCCACATAGCACTAGTCATCGCAGCAATTATAATCCAAACACCATGAAGTTTTATAGGGGCCACAGCACTAATAATCGCCCATGGACTAACATCATCCCTATTATTCTGCCTAGCAAACACTAACTACGAACGTATCCACAGCCGAACTATAATCATAACCCGAGGATTACAAACTATTTTTCCACTTATAGCTACCTGATGAATTCTAGCAAGCCTAGCAAACCTAGCTATCCCACCATCAATCAACCTCATTGGAGAACTAATAATTACAATCTCCCTATTCTCCTGATCCAGCCCATCAATCCTACTACTAGGAAGTAACATCCTAATCACCTCACTTTATTCAATGTATATAATTATTACCACTCAACGAGGCAAACTCACAAGCCATATAATAAACCTTCAACCATCCCACACACGCGAACTAGCACTAATAATACTACACATTACACCCTTAATCCTACTAACCATAAATCCTAAACTAATTATAGGACCAACAATATGTAAATATAGTTTACATAAAACCCCAGACTGTGAATCTGGAAACAGGAAAATAAATTCCTTATTTACCAAGAAAGTAACGCAAGAACTGCTAATTCATGCTACCATGTATAAACCCATGGCTTTCTTACTTTTATAGGATAGTAGTAATCCATTGGCCTTAGGAGCCAAAAACTTGGTGCAACTCCAAATAAAAGTAATAAATACTATTACATCCTCAATTCTACTAATTTTTTTCATACTTATATTCCCTATTATATTATCACTAACCAAATACATCAAATCAATCGACTTTCCTAACTACGTAACCACATCAATCAAGTACGCTTTCCTATTAAGTCTAGTACCACTAACTATATTCTTTTCATCCAACACCGAACTATTAATCACTAACTGACACTGAATTACAATCAACACCATGAAACTATCTATCAGCCTAAAATTTGACTTCTTCTGTATCATTTTCCTATCAGTAGCCCTATTTGTAACATGATCAATCATAGAATTCTCATCATGATACATACACTCAGATCCTCACCTAAACCGATTTATCAAATACCTACTCCTATTCCTCATCACCATAATCATTTTAACTTCCGCCAACAACCTATTCCAATTATTCATCGGATGAGAAGGAGTAGGAATTATATCATTTCTCCTAATCGGCTGATGATACGGCCGAACCGATGCAAACACTGCAGCCCTCCAAGCCATCTTATATAACCGCATCGGAGATATTGGATTTATTCTAACAATAACCTGATTCTGCCTCCACTCCAACTCATGAGAACTTCAACAAATCTTCATAACAAATAATTCAACAAGCATCATCCCCCTCCTAGGACTATTAATTGCAGCCACAGGAAAATCAGCACAATTCGGACTACACCCCTGACTACCATCAGCCATAGAAGGACCAACCCCAGTATCAGCCCTCCTACATTCCAGTACCATAGTAGTAGCAGGAATTTTCCTCATAGTACGATTCCACCCAATCACATCAAACAATAACCTTATTTTAACTATAATACTATGCCTGGGCTCTATTACAACACTATTTACAGCTATCTGTGCACTAACACAAAATGACATTAAAAAAATCGTAGCATTCTCCACATCAAGCCAACTAGGGCTAATAATAGTAACATTAGGAATTAACCAACCATACCTGGCTTTCCTACACATCTGCACCCATGCATTCTTCAAAGCAATACTATTCATATGCTCAGGATCTATTATCCACAGCCTAAATGACGAACAAGACATTCGAAAAATAGGTAATCTAATAAAACCACTCCCATTCACATCATCATGTCTAATAATCGGTAGCTTAGCCCTCACTGGAATACCCTTTCTCACAGGCTTCTACTCAAAAGACCTAATCATCGAAGCCGCAAACACGTGCTATACCAACGCCTGAGCCCTATTAATCACACTAATTGCCACCTCCCTAACAGCCGTATACAGCATACGAATTATCTACTTCGTCTCAATAACCAAACCACGATTCCCACCAACAATTATCATCAATGAAAACAATCCAAAACTAATAAATCCAATTAAACGCTTAGCCCTAGGAAGCATTATAGCAGGATTCTTCATTTCACATAACATCCCACCTACTACCACCCAAATTATAACCATACCCTGATACCTAAAAACCACAGCTATAATCGTAACAATTACAGGATTTATAATTGCATTAGAACTAAACAACCTAACTTCAAACCTAACAATAAACAAACCAACCCCAGCTGCATCATTCTCCACATCACTAGGATACTTCCCACTCATCATACATCGACTACTACCACTAAAAATACTATCAAAAAGCTTCAACACATCCCTACGCTTACTAGATCTAATCTGATTAGAAAAAGCTATCCCCAAAACCACATCAATACTACAAACAATTACATCAAAAAATCTAAGTAATCAAAAAGGTTTAATTAAACTATACTTTATATCATTCCTTATCACACTCCTATCCATACCCATCTTATTAACTACTTAGTTCATACGAACCACCTCAATAATAATTAATACACCCATCAATAAAGTTCACCCAGACACCACCATCAATCATGCAGAACAACTATATAAAGCAGCCACTCCAGCACCACCCTCTCCTATTAACCCCAACTCATCACTGTCATAAACTACTCAACCACCCATATCAGTACTATACACCACTACAGAATCTTCTAAACTATAATGGTCAGAAGCATAAACTATACCAACTTCCATAAAAACACTTATCACTAAAATACCAAATACTAATCAACTTGATATTCAAGTCTCAGGAAACTCTTCCGTAGCCATAGCAGTTGTATACCCAAAAACAACTAGCATCCCTCCTAAATAAATTAAAAACACCATTACACCTAAAAATGATCCACCAAACCCTAACACCGCTAGACAACCAGAGCACCCACTAATAATTAAACATAATCCCCCATAAATAGGTGAAGGCTTCAATGATACGCCCAAGCACCCTAACGCAATAAATGAACTTAAAATAAAAATGTATTCTGTCATAATTTCTACATAGACTCTAACTATGACCAATGACATGAAAAATCATCGTTGTTATTCAACTATAGAAACATTTAATGACAAACATTCGAAAAAAACACCCACTACTCAAAATCATTAACGATTCATTCATCGATCTTCCAACCCCATCCAATATCTCGTCATGATGAAACTTTGGATCCTTACTCGGCATCTGCCTAATAATCCAAATTCTAACAGGATTATTCCTAGCAATACACTACACATCAGATACAACCACAGCATTCTCATCAGTAACACATATCTGCCGAGACGTAAACTACGGCTGACTCATCCGATACATACACGCAAACGGAGCCTCCATATTCTTTATTTGCCTTTTCCTCCATGTAGGACGAGGAATATACTACGGATCATACACATTCACAGAAACATGAAACATCGGAATCGTACTCTTATTCGCCGTAATAGCAACAGCATTTATAGGCTACGTACTCCCATGAGGACAAATATCCTTCTGAGGGGCCACAGTAATTACCAACCTCCTATCAGCCATCCCCTACATCGGAACAACCCTAGTAGAATGAATTTGAGGAGGATTCTCAGTAGACAAAGCCACCCTAACCCGATTCTTCGCATTCCACTTCATCCTACCATTCATCATTACAGCTCTCGCAGTAGTACATCTACTATTCCTACATGAAACAGGATCCAACAACCCATCAGGCCTTAACTCTGACGCAGATAAAATTCCATTCCACCCATACTACACCATCAAAGACATCCTAGGTATTCTACTACTATTAACAGCTCTCATAATTTTGGTTTTATTTTTCCCAGATATTCTTGGAGACCCAGATAATTACACTCCTGCAAATCCACTCAATACTCCCGCACACATTAAACCAGAATGATACTTTCTATTTGCCTACGCTATCCTACGCTCCATCCCTAACAAACTAGGAGGAGTACTAGCTCTAATCCTATCCATCCTAATCCTAGCCCTACTACCACTCCTCCAAACCTCAAAACAACGAGGACTAACATTCCGACCCATCACTCAAGTACTATTCTGAATCCTAGTAGCCAACCTATTCACTCTCACATGAATCGGAGGACAACCTGTTGAACATCCATTTGTTATAATTGGACAACTAGCCTCCATTAGTTACTTCACCATTATCATCATTCTAATACCCATCGCAGGTATAATCGAAAACAACATACTAAAATTTACTCATTGCCCTGATAGTATAATCAATTACTTTGGTTTTGTAAACCAAAAATGAAGAAATAATCTTCTCAGGGCATCAAGAAGGAAGGACTAACCCCCACCATCAACACCCAAAGCTGATATTCTATTTAAACTACTTCCTGTACATAAAATTATCTAGTACATTAGTACATTTATGTATATTGTACATTAAATTATTTTCCCCTAGCATATAAGCATGTAATATAAATTAATGAACAATAACAATAATACTAAAATTACATACAAATTATTTAAAACATAAGTATTAAGCAAGGAAATAGTATTAATGTGAATAGGACATAACTGCGTTATCTTACATACACCATATTGTCATAATCCTGCTTGTCCAAATGTCTATCCCCTTCCCCATTTGATTTATTAATCTACCATCCTCCGTGAAACCAACAACCCGCCCACCTCTACACCTCTTCTCGCTCCGGGCCCATAAAACTTGGGGGTAACTAATGTGAAACTTTATCAGGCATCTGGTTCTTACTTCAGGGCCATTGAATGTTTTATTGTCCATACGTTCCCCTTAAATAAGACATCTCGATGGTACGGGTCTAATCAGCCCATGATCAACATAACTGTAATCCCGCGCATTTGGTATCTTTTATTTTTCGGGATGCTGTGACTCACCATAGCCGTCAAGGCATGAAGGTCAGCTTACCATGTAGCTGGACTTTTTAGTTAAGTATCATTTATCCACATAAACTTGATTAGTAATTAGTTAGTTAATGCTTGCCGGATATACGAATTAATGCTTGTTAGACATGTATTCAACTGTATTTATATACTAAACACCCTTAATCAAACCCCCCCTTCCCCCCAACCTAAATCCTCCACTTCTTGACAAACCCCAAAAGCAAGAAATATAGTCTAGGTTTCTCCACCATTCTAGTAATTTATCAAACAAGACTTCAAATTTAGTATTATAAAAATTTTTATACATACACCTTTCATATACCATTTACTCGTTATCTAGTCACCTTTTAAATATATGGCCACATGAATATTTAACTTATGTAGCTTTTTAATAAAACAAAA